TGGGGAGGTTAATGCCATTTTCTATGAGCGAATGTGCCCATACTTGTTCATCATTAGAGGACACTATTCGTAATAATTTTCCCTTTTTTTTCTTACTTTCTTTATAAATTTTTCTAATTTTATGAATAAAATTAGAGTTAGAGTAGGATAAAGTACAATAATTTAATTCTAAAGATAATAAAGGCTTTGTTACGTTTCCACATCAAAGTAAAATATAGTACTTAGTTCTTTTTTCTTTCATTTAATGCCTATTGGTGTTCCAAAAGTACCTTTTCGAAGTCCTGGAGAGGAAGATGCATCTTGGGTTGACATATAGTGCGACTTGTCAGATATATTGGGTCATATGGGATTTTCCCGTTTTCTCCCCAATCGAGATATCCTCTGTTTCGCCCACGAAAGATTCATTGAATCATCAAAAATTTGGAGCGTGAAGTGCAATTAGATCCATTTTTGGGGGGGATTCGAATTATTATTACTATTCTAAATTAGAAGAATTTATGGTTGGCTTAGTTGGACTACTACATTGAAGTATCCAGGCTCCGTTTAAAAAAACCAAGTAGTCTATATCATAAAGGATTCCTATTTCCTATTCTTAAAAAAATCCTTTTTTGTAAGTAGAAGTTATTTCAAACTCTTATGTTAATCAATCAATCGAGTAATATGCATGAAGCCGTCAACTATTTTACGGAATGCGTGAATTGAAAAAAAAAAAGAAGGGATAACAAAAAGAAGTGGTAATGGGAGCATTTGTACTATATGTGCAAATCAAAATCGGGCGGATCTTTACCCGGAGTAGAGCATAAACCTAAAAAGATTAAAGAGGCCCATTTAAGAACAAGAAAATGACATCGTGATTTGGATTGAATCTCGATGAAACAATCCATCAATGAAAAGTTAATTGGATAAGTTTATTTTATATTATACGTTATTATTATAAATATAAATATATATATAATAAATATAAGGGGAACACAAACTCATGTTTCGTGAAAAATAAAAGAAAATCCTTTTATTATAAGTTATTGCTTATATATAAGTTATATTATTGCTATTGCTATGAAAAAAGAAAAAGTATTGGAATCTACACATTGATTCTCTTTTTTTTTTGAACCGTATGCGTCAAAAGGCGCCTGTACGGTTCCTGGGGGATACAATTTGACCCTAATCAACCGACTTTATCGAGAAAGATTACTTTTTTTAGGTCAAGAGGTTGATAGCGAGATCTCAAATCAACTTATTGGTCTTATGATATATCTTAGTATCGAGGATGATACTAAAGATCTGTATTTGTTTATAAACTCTCCTGGCGGATGGGTAATACCGGGGGTGGCTCTTTATGATACTATGCAATTTGTGCTACCAGATGTACATACAATATGCATGGGCTCAGCCGCTTCAATGGGATCTTTTATCCTGGTCGGAGGAGAAATTACCAAACGTTTAGCATTCCCTCACGCTTGGCGCCAATGAGGCTTTTATTTGACAGAAAAAAGAAGACTATGCCTTCGCCATATGAAATATGAATATTAAGTAATAATAGCATGGCACTTTGAATTCGATATAATCAATTTTGTTTTCGAAACATTAGATTAGATTATGTATCGAGAGAGTAATATGAGAAAAAGGTATTTCCTATTTTATTATCGGAAGTCCAGTTCAGCGTCACAAACTTTTTTTCACACCAGAGGTCTCTTAAGAATATTTATAGTTTAGAGAGTATAGAGCGAAAAAAAAAACAAGATTCTTTTTTCCTTAGTTTATTTGATCAAACAAAAAAGCAACTTTGGGATTGCTGAATAACAGACAAATCACAGACAAAAAAATATAATAAATATATAAAGCAACGGAGCCATCATAGTATTTTTGAATTCCTCCGAAAGGAAGGGTGGTAAGTTGATCATTTACCTATCGGGGTCTGATCGATCCTATTTTTTTAGGTAAGGGTCAATTTGATTGTAGAGCCGTATGCAATGCATAATGCCCGTACGGTTGTTCGATTCTATCTTTTTTTTTTTTTCTTGTTATTATTTTATTACTTTCTTTTATCTTCCCCTCATCTAGAGAAACCTTTTATTATCTTATATCATCAGGGTAATGATCCATCAACCTGCTGGTTCTTTTTCTGAAGTAGCAACGGGAGAATTCATCCTGGAAGTGGGAGAACTACTGAAACTACGTGAAACCCTGACAAGGGTTTATGTACAAAGAACGGGCAAACCCTTATGGGTTGTATCCGAAGACATGGAAAGAGATGTTTTTATGTCAGCAACAGAGGCCCAAGCTTATGGAATTGTTGATCTTGTAGCGGTTGAATGACAATAGCCTGGATTTCGCGTCAATTCGTAATTTAAAATTAACCCTGCCGAGTTTCATTTTAATATTCTATGATGAATGATTTTTATTTCCTATTCTATTGAATAAAAGTAATTCATAATCATCCGGTTAGGATCGATCTAAACCAGCCCATTATGTATATGATTCAACATGCCAACGATTAAACAACTTATTAGAAATACAAGACAGCCAATTAGAAATGTCACAAAATCCCCCGCGCTTCGGGGATGCCCTCAGCGTCGAGGAACATGTACTAGGGTGTATGTGCGACTCGTTCAGATCATGAACTAGAACAAAGGAAAGAGAACAATGTTCAAATAAAAATGATCAAATAGGATAGAACGGAAAAATGAACTACATTTCTTTTTTATTATCTAAAAAGAAGGATAATTGATCATATTCCTTTTATTTTGTATGAAATTTATGGTTTCTATTGGTGTAAAACCACTCACCTCAATTTAAGATGAGAAGCAATTCTCCATTGGTAGCAAATGGTTATCCATTAAGCGGAGGAAATCTTAGTTAACATAGACCCCTCTTGCAAGAACGGACTAACAAGGTCAGCTACCCAGCCAACTTTCATAATTAAATACCGTTACTGTATAGGTAGAGCTCGTTGTGAAAGACCTATTACTGGAGAATTTCTGGGTAGAGCCGAAGAATGTGAACTATACAAGTTAGCAATAACATTGATTAAATGAAGTAAAGGCTCCGGTGTATAGAGAAGACCTCACCGTTTAAGAAGTAACCATAGAAACGATGGAATCCACTATTTATTTATCATGCTATTTTTTTTTTAATACCTAGTATATCGTATTTCGAGGTGAAATGCCTAGAAAAAATCGTGGTTGGGAAGGTTATAGTAGCCAAAGCCATTGGAATTTTTAGTTTATACATTGGAAAAATCCGTTTTGTTATTAATATACTAGGAAAGGGGCAAAAGAATAACTGAAAGAAAGGAAATCTATTAGTTATTCGTTAAAGTTTCATTTATTCAATGACCAGAATTAGACGGGGATATATCGCTCGGAGACGTAGAACAAAAATTCGTTTATTTGCATCAAGCTTTCGGGGGGCTCATTCAAGACTTACTCGAACTATTACTCAACAAAAAATAAGAGCTTTGGTTTCGGCTCATCGGGATAGGGATAAGCAAAAAATTAATTTTCGTCGTTTGTGGATCACTCGAATAAATGCAGCAATTCGTGAAAGGGGGGTATGCTATAGTTATAGTAGGTTAATAAATAATCTGTACAAAAGACAGTTGCTTCTTAATCGTAAAATACTTGCACAAATAGCTATCTCAAATAGGAATTGTCTTTATATGATTTCCAATGAGATCATAAAAGAAGTAAGTTGGAAGGAATCCACCGGTTAAACGGAGTTGCCCGGAGAATGAACTCCGGGAAGGTCGAATAAAAATGAATGAATAGAATATGATAAAATATGAGAAAGTAGTCAAAATAAATATGAATCAACACGTTCAATAAAAAAATTTATTCTTCCCAGATTATTATTTTTTTTCTTACGACACGAGAATTCAATTCGGATTCTTGGATTTTTCCAACAAAAGACCAATCCGCTTTTGAGTTCGGATGGGGATTTGAATTCAAGTGAAGAAAGAGTAAACCTATCTTTTTCTGGCTCTAAGACTAGGAGTTCTAGTGGTCGACTCGGTTCTTTCAAATTGTTTCTCATTATTAAGAAAAGGTAACAAAGATAAAATACGAGCTTGTTTTATAGCAATAGTAATTAATCGTTGTTGTTTCAAGGTCAATCTATTCACTCGTCTAGATAATATTTTTCCCTGTTCACTAATAAATCGACTAATTAAACTCATGTTTTTATAATCAATTCGATCCCCCGATTGGATCGGGGGCAAACGCCTACGAAAAGATCGCTTGGATTTAAGAAAAGTTCGCTTGGATTTATCCATGGTTTGGTTAGTTTATTTCTTATCCCTAAAATCCTATTTCGGCCGTATCTCTAATTAGAATAAATAAATAGGATTTAGTTTGTTTATAATTATCTTTAACTTTAACTATGTTAAATATGTTATATATATAATGTCATTTTTTCCCTTTCCTTGTAAGATAAGAGCGCAGGTACTCGCTTCGATCTATTTCTTTATCTCCCCGTGAATCGTATGTTTGTTACAATATGGACAGAATTTTAGCAACTCCAATCGATTAGGCGTATTGTGCCGGTTCTTTTGAGTAATATATCTGGAAATGCCCGTTGATTCCTTATTAACACCGTTTCGAACACAAGCGGTACATTCCAAAAGAACCGGTATTCGCACATCTTTACCCTTGGCCATGAACCTCCTTTGGATTTTTCATTTACTCAACTCTTCCTCTTTCAATCCGAAACGAAAAAGAAGAAAGGAAGTAAAAAATAGAATTTGTAACTTGCTATCTTCTTATGCAAGATTTCACTACAACCAATATAGGAAATAAGATAGAAAGATTTCTAAACTATATTTCAAATCACAGTACAGTATTTCATAGAAGTATCTTGTATAATACTCTTTCCCTAGAACCAGAGTTTCTATTCGACTTTCATAGAAATTTAATACAGAGAAATTTCATATTAATTTAATTCCAACCTGAACCCCAATCTCCCAGCCGTTGACTGCACTTTTATTCTTTCTCTTTCCTCCCTTATTCTAATTCTAAAAAGGGAAAAAAGAGAAAAGAGGGGGGGCTGCTATTTCATTTTATCTCTAATCTTCTTTATTCCTTCCCACTTCAATAACTAGAATGAAAAAAAGGGGAACGTCAACGCATCCGGGAAAAAACGATTAATCTCTATCAATAAACCTGCCAAAGAAACGAACCATAGAGTACTTAGTACCGGTGCCACAGAAAGGTATGTTTGTAGATCTCTCATTGAAAAAACTCCTTCATTTTATTTGTAATTTGTAATACAGAAGATAATACATATTGAAATGTACAATCATCCAATAAAAAGATTTACTTTTTTTTTATACAGAAAAAAACGTCCTTTTCTTCCCCAATATTGCCAACTCATTTATTTTTCCTAGGGGTTCCGTTCCATATTTCATATAGATAGAAGTTTTTTACTATTATTATATGTTAAATGAGACCAAAAAGACGAAATGGACATAAAAATTCTAGGTTTTAATAGAGGCGATAACGATGTGGAAAACAAGACAGGAATTCTCTACAATGACACTGTAGACCAATGGAAGGGATGTAGCGCAGCTTGGTAGCGCGTTTGTTTTGGGTACAAAATGTCACGGGTTCAAATCCTGTCATCCCTACCTATTACTGCTCTTTTGAGCAGTAATGAGGGATTTTTGAGATCAATTCACATTGGACATATCATATAGAATCTATCATTCTTATGATACCATATAGTGTATGCATACAAGATGTATTGGGGCCAATCCTTTTCTTTACAGTCTTATATTTTATGAGAAAAAAAAGCGCTCTTAGTTCAGTTCGGTAGAACGTGGGTCTCCAAAACCCGATGTCGTAGGTTCAAATCCTACAGAGCGTGATTCATATCTTCTTCGATCGAATTCGACTGAAACACTAACTGGAACAGGAATCTTAATTTGACCTCCTGGATATTAAAGAAAGGAGGAGGTCAATAAAAAAAAAGAGATGTTAATTAATCAAAGGTCCAACTGATCGCCACGCCTGTATTGTAAATATGCAGTTACAAATAATCCAGCCAAAGTAATAGGAATTAGGCCTAACACGATTCCAAATAGAAAAACTTCAATCATTTCAATTTGTTTGAAAGGAGAAAAAAAGAGGTAATATCTATACCTAAATATTAATCCGAATTACCATGAATCTCAATGACCAATAATTGGCAATTGACACGGTAAGTAACTAGAAATACGCAGAAGTTTGCGGAAAGATTGACTTTTATGAATTGTGCACTTAATTTCAAATAAGTCGTATCTTGCTCAGACCAATAAATAGAGCTGAGGTTATAGTTAAAGCCGTTAGTAGAAAACCGAAATAACTAGTTATGGTAGGCATTAAGGAGCTAAATGAAATATGTTCTTTTTATACATATGTTTATAAAAAAGTACTTACCTGAGTTTACTTTTTTGCAAAATAGGAGAGAAACAAAAATACCAATTGAAAGTTTTTGATTCATCTATCATTATAGACAGCACTAAGAAGGAAAAAGTCACAACTGTATAAAAATAAATTGATTCATCATCTGTAACATCTACCGATACCACGTTTGCAATCAGCGAATGCATTCTTGGATCATTTTTCAATCAACTTATAAACGAATAATAAGAACTGGGTCGTGTAATTTCGTTTTTAAAATGAAAATGAAACTCTTTTCGAATCATTATGGAATCAAATTAGAAAATTATTCCTATTTTTCTCATTTTTTTTTATTGTATCGAATCTATTTTCTATTTTATAGCGAACAGTAATCTTAGAATAATTTTAATTTCATTTTAACTAATTAGATTCCGTAATAGGTTCACTCATATAATATAAATAATATTTTATTTTGAATGAATGAGAACAAAAAGTTATCAGATGATCACTCCAAAAAAATAGGTGTTTTGGTTCAACTATATTATAAGACTAGTCATTTCTATTCTCTTTTGCTTTAGAAGTTCTATTTTGTATCTTTCCATATTAGAAAATCCGCATCTTTGTAGTTAGTCAATAAAGAACCTTCAGTTTCGATCTAATCTAATATCTAATACAACAATGTATGCATTAGTGATTCCAATTATTCCATTCTTTGTTCTTTTTCGTTTCTCAAATAAAATTAGAACTTCTAATTTCTATTCTTAATTGTTACTAGACGGTTAACAAATTCCTAAAAAAAAAAAAAGAAGATTTCAACAAAAAGCGCTTCTAATATCTAATACTATGAATATGAATAACAAAGATTTTTAGATCTCACATCTACTTACAATTGTGGGAATATTCTAATAAATTTCATGAATTATTAGAAACTACCTTATCAGATTCACATTTTACCTGATCCTCGTTTCTAGCCCTAAACTCATAATGGCGAGAAATATATTATTTTAAGATTGAATAGGACATTCTTTTACATCAACAAAGAACAAGTAAAGGAAGAAAGAAATTATTTAGCACCTCCTTCCAATACTAATTCAAAGTGCGTTGCTGTGTCAGAAGAAGGATAGCT